TGAATCAAGGAATTCTTATCGCTTAGCGCTTGTGCTAAGGGCATCCCTTTGAAAAACTATTTCAGGCTTTCAGCGATTCTATTATGGCATGGCTATGCTGTTATTAGGATTACCCGATGCCCATTAACCAATGCCCAAAGGTTCATCACGATCGGGCGATCAGGCAATTCTAAACATTAACATAGAATGACTTATTATTAATGGCTGACGAACTACTTACTTGTGTTTGGTTACTACATTAAGATTTCAATCTCGCCTGCAGGCAAGGCATATCTCATCTCGTGGATCTGGAAAGACAGTCCTACTTCTCCTCTTACGCTTATGCGTCTATTTCAGCGTATTCAGTCTATGTTTATTCTTCTGCCTTTGACTTCTTTTGATGCTTCATAGGATGATGACTCTAACTCCGCTTTATAAAGAGGGTCAGTCAGCCCGTTGAGCTAGCTTAAAGCTCAAATAAATTCCTCCAGACGTCATTACTAAGTAAATTGGAACTTCCTTGCTAACGTTGAGTTGGGAGAAGCCCTTCTGGTAACTTATTGAAGTAGGCAAACCAAGCTGGCTGGAAAAGACGAGCAAGGAAAGATTTCGGCTAACTCCATGGCACAACTTGCCTCGAGCTTCGACGTTCCCTAACGCTTCAACAACAGAACAGACCTTCACTGTCAGGCAACGAAAGGTATTAGTTATTGGATGTGATGATCCTTCCGCATACCGAGTTGCCATCACCTCGTAAAATGTTTACAGAATCTGCCATCCTTGCCTTTACAGAATCTGCTGTAAAGGCAGTTGAATCATCAGTTGATCTAGTTGATCTCGTTTCATCAGCTTATGTTGATTCTTTTGCTTCTTCAGATCATCGCTTACGCTCTGTTGCACATCCTGCATCTACTGAGTCCCTAAAGGAACACAAAAAGCTTACTCTTCAATCTCTCTTCTCCTCTCTTTCATCTCCGTCGTCCCTCTCGGAACTAAGTCACTCTCTTTCATCTCCTTCAGCTTCGGCTAATAAGGCAACTACTGATCTTAGCGCGTAGGCACTGACTACACTTGATATTAGGCTTTGAAGCCCCCTTTTTACTAGTAGGCTAGGCCCTTACGGAACGTAACTCTACCTAAGTAACTGACGGAACTACACTACTTCTATTCGGCCAGTTAGCAAACTACTTTATTTGAAGCCTACTTTATATGTTCCAATTGGTACTTTGGCCAGGTCTCCTTCCTCTCTTGCTGCATCTCCTTCACCTCTAAACTCGGGAAAGATGTCTTTTCCTTTCCCTATGGTCAATCTGTTTCACACCTTAGCACAAGCGCTAAGCGATAATAAGACCTTCTATCCAGCAAGAAAACGGAGGAGCAAACAGATGATGCTACTTGAAGTACGCCTCATCCGCCCAACGTTGAAGTTGCCAATGCCCTTACGTAATAGGGCGCATCAATTGGCACGGTTCAAAGAGCGAGACCGAAACAAGCAAACTACCTAGCACGTCCTATTGCCGTAGCGAGCCGAGCTGCTTACTACGAAACACTCGCAAACGGCTTCAGTAGCTTATCCAGTAAGGCAACTAGCAGTTTTCATGAACATTCGATTGGGAAGTTGGGGTAGCGCGGAAACAACCTGACGCTCTAGGCACGTCAAGCGCTAACCTGATGAAGAGTCATGAAACAAGCAACAGCTTTCGCGCTAAGGTGCTCATCTACTGCACTCCGGCGCGTAGTGGGAGCGGACTAGCCATCAGACGAGATCACCACTTCTCTCAGTAATGGACTTCCTTGAATTCTTCCTTAGCCGATTCTGGGAAGAAAGTCCTACTTCTCCTCTTCAGCTGATGCTTCTGCGGATGTTTCTTCGGATGCTGATGCGGATGTGTCTGCTTTATCATACTTTGGAAGTGAAATTGAATTCCTTTGGGGCATTGCATCAATAAAGGGAAGGCTTATGGTCGTTAAGGGGGTGGGGAAGGAAAGTAAGCCCACCTCTAAAGTGACGTAGACCCGGTCCCTAACGAAACTCAACTTGAGCAATAAAGTTCCGTTCGTTCGGTATACCATTGATCCCTTTGGGAAGGTGAAAGTGGAATCATACCCCATCGAAGAATAGCCCTTCGTGACTCTCCCCGCTTAGTTAAAAGGGCCCTGGAATTAATTGAATTGGACAATTCCTAATAAGCGCTATAGCTCGAGCTAGAGCTTCTTCTCCTGTATGTGGTAGTATCTGCTGCTTGAGCTTAGGTATTCTTTCGCGCAATTGCGTGAAGCATCTCGCTATGCTACCTACACCTTCCTTTGGGCGAGGTCAGATCTAGAGAGGAAAGGACTCAAAGCTTCGCAAGGCAGGCAGCAACTGTCACCATTCCCGGGCGAAGGAAGGCTGGTGAATAGTGCTCTGAGGAGATCTGATTCTGGACAACTCCGATTCGACTTCTTCATGAGCTAGCCCGGTGCCATAAACCAGCTGTTGTCAGGATGGCCAGTGGGAGGAGAATGTAGTAAATGAATGTTCCAAAGCCCTTAGATAAGCTTGATGCTGAAAAGCAATAGCCAAATCAATCCACCGGGGAATGAATCTTTTTAATGGGCATCCGTAGCAGATCAAGCAGACGAAGAAAGCCTTTCTTCTAGGCTAGGGGAGGGGAAGAAGTTCCAAAAGGCTCTGAGTCCTTATATATAGGGGCTATTATACTCGGTTCCAATGGCTTTTCCTAAAGAGCATTTTCTGGAGCGAAACTTCAATCTTGGAGGAAGGGTAGTTTGACACCCGTTGCATAAAAGCGGATGGGGCAACCGTCAACATAAAGCTAGATAAGCAAAGGGAGAGGGAAGGGCACATTGCAACAACTTAAGCTAGTCACGCTAATCGACCTCAGGGTTAATCAGCGAGAACACCTTAACCCAGGCAATCACATCTATTAGCGTACAAGAATCACTGAACGCACTTATCGCAGCTTGGCTAAAGGTGAGCTAAAGCCCAGGCCTCCACTGCGCGCTTAGCTTAAAGCAGCAGATTGCCAATTCCCCTCTTGAAAGCATTGGCAGGGAATAGCTTCACACCAAGCGCGAGAGTGCACGAGAAGGCAGTGATACGCACTAGCGCAAGTAAAAAGATCGGTGGAAACTACCTGTGCGCCAAGGAGAGGGAACTACGCTCCCAAGAAAGAGCAAAACCTCGCCAAGGCATGCTACAACCTAAACTGCGACGATGGCTCCAAACCGGAAGTACTACGAAGCAAGCGAAAGCGCCCTACGCTAAGCACAGCACGCAAAGCCAAGGGAAACACCGAATGAAAAGAGCTTATTCGATTCCGCATGACCCTATCAAGGGCATTGGTTTTTCCTTCATTTTTTTGTTTTGTTTCACTACTAATAGCTGTTCGCCTAAAAGAGGAAGTCTCCCTTAAGCAGCATAGAAAAGAGCGTACGTAGCCAGCGCGGATAGATCAATCATCACTGTAGACGTTCTTTCATTGATCATCATAGGCCCCAGTTAACTACTCTTCGCCGAGTATCAATGTCCTTCAATTGATGATAAGCCCCTCCATCTTTTACAACAACCGATATATTCTCTTCCAGACCCATCACCCAGCTATCTATAAATGGATGATCTTTGTTGTGATCCCATCGATGGGAGCAGTCTCGCTTTTTTAGAGTTAAGTGGTGCACTGCAATTCGTGGGTCAAGCCCAGGGTTAAGATATTTTGATTTTGCATCAAGAACTCTTTCTATTATTCCCTTTCATCTTCAGATAGGTTAGCACTGATGAAGGCCTTGGTTCTTCACTTGTGCCAAGATTTCTTTCCGTCGACCTGACCACCGTCTTCTAGTTTCGGGGGAGCAGACTGATGGAAAATCATTAGTAAGCTAATCGGCTGTCGGCTTCTATTCTCGATCACTTCCTTCCCCACTGCCAATAATCAATGCGCATTAAAAGCGCTTCGAATGCCCTTCTCGAGTGAGAGTTCAGCAGCTTACGAGCCAACCTTTCCCGATCTCTCAGATCCTGAATCTCCATCTTCAGTACCCGCATCATCTCCCTGCCCTCGAACCCTTGCCCAGATCAGAAATGGGAGCTTCGGTTCAGTCACATCGGTCTTTCGATGCTATCGTCCTTGGTCTCCTAACTGAAATCTCGGACAACGGTTCGTTCGACGGCTAAGTCTCTCGGTGCGTTCCTGTAATGTATGTCCCTCAGCCTAGCAGATCCTTTTGAATGTCCATCAAAGGTGATCCGGGAAGACGATTTCCGACATTCACCATCAAAAGGAGGGGCATACTTCTGTCCATGCCTGTTTCAAGTTCCTTATCACCCATATGCCTATTTTTCAAGAAGAAGGGCTTAGCCTTTAGAGCGAGGATTGGGCGAACTTAAATCAGAATACCTTTCGCTTCTTCTGTCAGCTAATTCAACAATGTCAGCTATTGCCCTTGGGCTTGGTTCCGTTCAACCATCAAGAAAGAAGCAAGCCTTTTACTGGGTTTCCCTCTTTCTGGTTAAAATCAAATGCCAACGTGCTTAAAACATGAAGAAGTGGGATGGGATCTAGCCTTTGGGCTTAGTTCAGAGTTATGCCTTCTTCCTTAATCAGGAAAAGCCTTTCCGCTTGGAGCCGGGTATGAATCAAATAAATAAAAAAGTGAATCCGGATCCTTCGCCACCTTCTCTCCTTGGTTCTGAGATTGTAAGGATTTATGCCCTCTTTCTCTTCCAATTAAACCGGCATACTGCACTAAGGGGCTTCGATTTTGCTGAAAGAAGGACTTCGTTGACAAATCTATTGGTTACATCTCGCGTACTTGCCCATATTACTTATATGGGGTGACCTACTTCTACTTACGCTGATTCAAAAGCAGCTCCCATTCCTCAAAGCAAAGCCCGGCAGCGGAGTCAACCCCTCCTTCGGTCGGTTCATGAGAAGGTAGAGTAGAATGAGCACTCTTAGCTTTAGATGGCATGAATAAGCTCTTTTCAAATGGTAGTATAGAATTCGTCAGACTGACGAATT